AAAATACCAATTCAAATTGAAAATAATGTTACTGCACGGACGGAGGTTATAAATTTTTTCATTTTCATCGATTAAATAATATTTAAATTTAATTACTTGAAAAGTCTCTTTTAAATTGTCAAGTTGGAAATAGTTATTTACCAAGATCTGATTATGAGTTATTAAATGGTAAAATGAATAAACATTCGCAATTAGAAAGGCTGTTCCTAAAGGCCCCGGCGAATTCTTAATTGGAATTACAGGATCTTTTGTAATTTGAATTGATTCTTTTATCACATTGTGATATTTTACATCGTTGAATGGACCCATTCGAAAACAATTGGATGATGACAAAATTATCAACGATTGGAATCCCTTATTTCTATTCAACAACGTATGAATAGTTCTTTGATTTTGATTAAGGGGTTGTTGAATTCTTACTTTGGAATAAATGGAAGAAAACGGATTTATATTGGTGCAATCAGATCCATTACCCGGGAGCAATCCTGAGCCCGGTGGGTCATTCCTTTTTCCGATATATGAAATAGTGGATTTCAGCAAGTCGATTCTTAGGAAATGTCGAATCAAACCATTTGCCCTTATTTCAACAAAAGAAACACGAGCTTCTTGACTAGAAGAACTTTTTTTATCTTGGTCCCAATTCAATACTAAACAAGTCCGAACTAATTGAATATTTGTATCAGAAATTCCCCGAATTGGTTTACCATTTCCATAAAGGATATAATTGACAACTCGAAGTTTCACATTATCCCTTTCCTGCAACAGATCCGGGGGGAAAAGTCTTCCTAAAGTTATACCGTCCGTTATTTCATATGTGACGACAGGACGAACCAAAACAAAATACTTTTTCTTACTAGGTGTGATCCGTTGAACATAGATCCCATTTTTCCATTTTTTGGATTCCTTGTAATTTTGTTTTCCTGCTCCCGGTGGTATCAAAACGCCACTATGTCGGGATATCTTATCTATCTCTCCAGGAAAATGGATATCTCCAGAAAATATTTTAAGTTCAATTCTTTTTTTTTTTCTCTCCACTCGGACCAACCCGCCTACCCGGCTTCTTATATTTAAAGTAATTTGTGTATCCGCCCCAATGATACTATTGTTCTGTACCATTATGGAAGAAGATCCGGCTAATATATGCACCTCCTCGGGAATGAAAAAAAAACGATCTACTTTCATTTGGTATTTTGGCCTAAATTCCTTACCTCCTCGATACTCAATCAAATCCTCTTTTTTGACGATTGAATGCATTTCTAGAGTCCCATATTTAGTAATGCCCGAACTCTTTCTTCTGTATCGAGGATCGTCCAAATAAGCAAGAATACTATTTCTACGGAAAATGCCATTGATGGGGATTTCAATCAAGATATCCGAGGGAGGTGTTAATTCGTTCTCGCGTTTTTGAATCGATTGGAGTGGAATGATGAATCTATTTCTTCGCCTCTTTGAGAATAAATCAAAATTCTGGTAGAGAATGGTCGGATCTACGAGATTACAACGACCGGTACTTATAATTCGACTAAGGTTTGAATAATCAGGAATCCTATCTTCTTTTTTATCCGAAAAATGCGAAGTAAAGAATTTTCCTCTCGACGGATCATTCGTTCCTGAGAGGTTAGAAGTAGATTTTCTCTTGACAGAACGAGAATGCGCACTCATTTGATCTTGATCCTTGTGGATCGAAAGTGAAACTAGACTGGATCTGCGCGGCTCTCCTAATAATATCCATAAATGACTTGTTTTTGGTAATAGATGAACATTTCCATATGTAAATTCGGGTGCATGATACACATCGGTGCTCCAGTGCATTTCTCCGTCTGAGTCAGAATAAATATGTTTTCGAACTTTCTCTTTAAAATTCAAAGTAGATGTTCCTGCGCGAATCTCAGCAATCACTTGTTCTGATTCTACATATTGATCGTTTTGAACTAAAAGAAAACTTTGGGGTGGAATATTTACATTATGTCGAATATCTTCACTTTCAATAGTTACATACAAGTTTATGGAACAGAGAAAGGCGGGATGTCCATGGCGTGTACGTGTCGGATGAACTAAATTCTCCTTGAATTTGATTTTTCCATTAGAAGGGGCTCGCACATGTTCCGCAGTACCCCCCGTGAATACTCCGCCGGTATGAAAAGTTCTTAATGTTAATTGAGTACCCGGTTCTCCAATCGATTGGCCTGCAATAATACCTACAGCTTCTCCCAATTCAACCAGGTCGCCATGAGTAGGACTCCGTCCATAACATAATCGACAGATCCAAGATGCACTCCTACAAGTAAAGGGGGTTCGAATAGCTATTGGTTGTGCTCGAAAGGTTATGAATCGATTTACAAGTCCAATCCCAATGTCTTGATTTCTAGTGGCAATACAGCGCGTGCCCATATATATATCATCGGCTAGTACACGACCAATCAATGTTTGGATAAAAATCCTTTCTGGCACCATACCATTCCCAGGACTCACAGAAATACCACGGACGGTGCCACAATCT